CGAATCCCTCGGGCAAAATAAGAACAGCACCCACATTTAACCCTCCCTTTTTCCCATTACCAAGAACTTGTTTCAGTTGCATATCATAAGGAATTCGAAGAACTGCTTCAAATACAGTATCGGGAAGCACAGTTTGGGGAACTTCAATATCCACGGGCTTATTAGCTAAATGGCAATTGGCACATACAATTCGTCCGGTTGCTTCTCGTGGGTTTTCATAACCCTGCTGCGCAAAAATGGGATATGCATTTGAAATAGATGTCCGAGTTATTACGTATATCATGATCGATACAGAAATCGATCGAATCATCTGTTCCTTTACCCAAGAAAAAGTATTTCTATTTTCCATATCCAATCGCAGATCCCAGAATTTCTACAATAAATTAGATAGGTAGCTAAGCTAATCTAGTTCCCTATACACGAGTCTGTTGTCATTCTACTGCAACAGTTGTACTGGAATGATGAATACCTTGAGCAGGTAGAAATAGAAAGAATTTTGCTAAAATGGAAAAGGGCTTTCTTTCTAAAGGAAGAAAGATGCTAATTTGATTAATATCAGGAAATCGAATGAGTTTATGCTTCACTAATTGAATGATAAATGACTACAAGCGAAGGAGATAGACGGTTTAAAGAAAAAAAGATCCAAAATTTAAAACATGTATCTAGAATCACTGGAAAACTACAAACAAAAATAGTGAAAATTAGCTCATTAGGAGCCCATCCAAGATCGTTGTAGACCCAACGAATTAGTAGTTCCCAACCGCGGGTGGAGTGAAATCCAACAAAAAAATCAGTAACTAAAAGAATCAAAAAAGCTTTTATTGAGTCATTTAAGTTATAGAAGAATTCCTGAACCCAAGAATTCAAAATGACAAGTTCCTCTTTACCCAGAAAAAAAGAACCACTTAGAATAACCAAACAGATTATATTTGTCGAGAAATGCAAAATGATATGGAGATGATCCTCATTATCCATTTTGACCAATTGTATTATTTCCTTGTGTATTCCTATAGGAGGTTTTTGTACATGTGTCTTCGGTTTCTCTTTTATCATTTCGTCCAAGAGAAAAAGTTCTTCTAATTCTATGAATCTTTCTAGAACCTTTTTCTCTTGAATATCAGTTAAGAGAGTTTCAGATTGCCTGGTATTCCACCAATTCTTAATCCAAAGTTCCAGACATTTGTTAAAAGAGAAAGAGACTCCCCAGGGCAAAAGTACGATAAATACAAGATATAGGAAAGAAGGCAATGCTTTCTTTTTTTTCATTTTTGATCTGTAAATTGAGTTGTTAATGAATCTGCTTCATTCGCTGACTCTATTTCATTCGCTGACTCTATTTCATTCGCTGACTCTATATGATATTTCTTTTTATTTGAAGCAAAAATTCTATAACAAGGTTTGAGACCTTGTATCTATTCCTCTTTTTTGTATACTAGTGGAATTTCATTGCATTGGGTTCTTTCTTAGATCTAGATGGAGTGGAATAGAGAAATAGAATAAAAAAAAAAAGCCTTTTCGGATGAAAATGGAAGAATATTATGCCATATATCTCACTTGTACAAAACAAATTAGAAGCAATTTTCTCTTATCCTCGTTTGTTCCTTTCTTTAGATAAATACTCAAAAATCTCCTTACAATAACGAATCCAATTCATTCAATTAATTTCAAAAAAATGAAATCGGTATTCAAAATACTTCAATTGGTACGCGCAAGAAATAGGCCAATTCGGCAGCTTTTTGTTCAATTTCTCGTGGAGTAAAAAACTTCTCATCAGTACGAGTTAAGGGAATGACCCCCTGGCCCCGGATTTCCATATAAAGGATACGACGAGGATAAAGACCCTCTTTAACCTGAATTCTAATTGATTGGATATCCCGCATAAGGAATCGAAGGAAGACGCGACGTTTTATTCCAGGGAATCCCCAACGAAAAATGCACACTATTCCCTCTTTTCTATCGAATCGGTCATAACCACTGCCTACATTCCACAAAATAGTGCACCACAAGTAGGAGCTAATGAATAGGCCCGCGATTCCGTAGAAAGACATCACGACCCCCTGTGGAAAAAAAAGAATTTGTTGAGATGGAAGTACAGATATCATATTCTTACCAAGATAACTGGAAGCCCCAACCGATAAAAATCCTAGTGAACCTAGAAAAAGAATACAGGCCCAGAAAAAATTACCTCTTTTTCGAGAACCTTTTAGAAGTTCTATCCATATGTGTTCTGATCGCCAATTCATATTAGATATACTAAATCCAGCAGCGGTCGATTGAAATTGAGAGAATAAGCTAAATTATTTTGACTTTACTTTTTTTGATTCTGAAATCGCCTTCAGTAACTAGTACTCCTGTGAAATAATTGGTTAGATACATTGACTTTCTATTCAAAAAATATCTGTTGATCCACTTAAAATAAAACTCGCTATACCCGGCTCCGCATATGCATGCATTTATGCTCGTAGCCTATATCCGCATCCATAGCCGTTTTTCATTTGTGTGTAGAAAGAGCCACATACCCTACCATATTATATTACTTACACTAAAAAATATCTGTATTATGATCCTGCGTGGAAATACATTGAGAAAATTCGGCCCCATCGGTTCTAGACAATCTTATTTTTCTGCACATAAAGAAATAAAGAAGCCATTGCAATTGCCGGAAATACTAAGCCTACTAAAGGCACGAAAATAGAAGGTAAGTTAAAATCCGTCATAGAATAGGTGTCTCAATTCAAATTTACTATTTCTATCTATTCGAAAAATATCTTAGGATTCTTATAATATAATTAAGTATATCTATTATAAGGAATATTGACTATTGTATTTTTTAGTTTGCAAAATAAAGATTTTTTATAGAATACTATAGAATACTTTAGTATTCTATAAAAAAAAATGAATGGAATGGATAATAAGAAAATTGCAAAAAAGGAGATTAAAAAGATTTGATTTTTCTTTTCCCGTCCTCATGGCCTTTCTATCCTTCTAATCGAACTTGAAATAGGATTCAAAAGAAAGCGATTGTGAAAATGAAATACCTCTTTCAGAATACCCTTTAAAAAAGGTCTCAGTACGACTTTTAGTCGAATGCGCCCATTTCGAATCCTAATCCTAAATCAGTTTCGTCTACCTACTTCCACATGCAATACTTCTTCAACCACTCTCGGACCCCCACAAACGCAAGATGCGCGTCAGGTTTTGAAATAAGGATATCCCCCAACCCCAGTATACCGAAACTCGCTCTTATCCTATCCCACCGGTTGTAAGGATTCATACATAGGGCTTTTTAGTTGATTGATAGTGCCGTAAAGTTGAAGCTTTTTTAGACTTTTTTATTAAGCTGTAATTTCCTTCCTGCATACGTGCTCCTCTATCCTCTAGAAGCTCATACAATAATGCGCGGTAAAGGCGGAAAAATAGCATACTCAATCAAAATCAAAGGGCAAATTCTCTTACCTACTACAGATCTCATACTACCCCCTTAGACTTTTTAAGGCGATATACCACCCAAAGGGTATGAAAATGCCGGGTGGAGTTAGCTTTTCGACGAAAACCCGTCCCGTGCAGCGAAGTCCTGTTAGTAAGACCCCGCGCAAGACACAAGAATGGATTATAGAAGAATATTATTCCGAATACTCCTCCGGACGCGTATAGTAGCATTGCGATTCCTAATCTTTTTTCATTGATTCTTTCCCAATAAATAAAGACTTTTTCTGTAAATACTGCGTATTTGATTCCATTATCATATGATAATACTATATTTGTATTTATTTATTGTATTATACCTTTATATATTCTAAATATATAGAATAGAGGAATCTCGATTTGTCAAGTCTCATGATCGTATCAAGATCTATTTTTCTTCGGCTCAATCTTTTTTTTAAGATTGAGCCGAGTTTAATTGCAATCAATTAGAAGAATAAAGAAGAATTACTGCATTTCGTAACTGCTTTTTTCTCTTTCTATTTCGCTTCTTTTTTATTTAGACCTTCTTTATATCTAGTTTTATCTACTTATCTAGTTTATCTACCGGCTCGAACTCAAATTTGATCGCCTTCCATATTTCACAAGCTGCGGCTAGTTCAGGACTCCATTTGCAAGCTGCTCGGATAATTTCATTACCTTCACGAGCAAGATCGCGCCCTTCGTTACGAGCTTGTACACAAGCTTCTAAAGCCACCCGATTAGCTACTGCACCAGGTGCATTTCCCCAAGGATGTCCTAAAGTTCCTCCACCAAATTGTAATACGGAATCATCTCCAAAGATTTCGGTCAGAGCTGGCATATGCCAAACATGAATACCCCCTGAAGCCACCGGTATAACACCTGGCATAGATACCCAGTCCTGAGTGAAAAAGATACCGCGAGCACGATCTTTTTCAATAAAATCATCGCGCAATAAATCAACAAAACCTAAAGTCATTTCGCGTTCCCCTTCTAACTTACCTACTACTGTACCGGCGTGGATATGATCTCCCCCAGACATACGCAATGCTTTAGCTAATACACGAAAATGCATACCATGATTTTTCTGTCTATCAATAACTGCATGCATTGCCCGGTGAATGTGAAGAAGTAGGCCATTGTCGCGGCAATAATGAGCCAAAGTAGTATTTGCGGTGAATCCCCCAGTTAAGTAGTCATGCATTACAATAGGAACCCCTAATTCCCTCGCAAATATAGCTCTCTTCATCATTTCTTCGCATGTACCTGCAGTCGCATTCAAGTAATGCCCCTTGATTTCACCGGTTTCGGCCTGTGATTTATAAATTGCTTCGGCACAAAAGACAAAACGGTCCCTCCAGCGCATAAATGGTTGTGAGTTTACGTTTTCATCATCTTTGGTAAAATCAAGTCCACCGCGTAGACACTCATAACACGCTCTACCGTAATTTTTTGCGGATAATCCCAATTTTGGTTTAATAGTACATCCCAATAAAGGACGGCCGTACTTGTTCAACTTATCCCTTTCAACTTGGATACCATGAGGCGGACCTTGGAAAGTTTTTGAATAAGTAGGGGGAATTCGCAGATCCTCCAGACGTAGAGCGCGTAGGGCTTTGAAACCAAATACGTTACCCACAATGGAAGTAAACATGTTAGTAACAGAACCCTCTTCGAATAGGTCTAATGGATAAGCTACATAAGCGATATATTGATTTTCCTCCCCAACAACGGGCTCGATGTGATAGCATCGCCCTTTGTAACGATCAAGACTGGTAAGTCCATCAGTCCAAACAGTTGTCCATGTACCAGTAGAAGATTCGGCAGCTACTGCAGCCCCTGCTTCTTCGGGCGGAACCCCCGGCTGAGGAGTTACTCGGAATGCTGCCAAGATATCAGTATCCTTGGTTTCATACTCCGGGGTGTAATAAGTCAATTTATAATCCTTAACACCAGCTTTAAATCCAACACTTGCTTTAGTTTCTGTTTGTGGTGACATAAGTCCCTCCCTACAACTCATGAATTAAGAATTCTCACAACGACAGGGTCTACTCGATATGGATTAGGCGTAAATGAAACCTTTGCAAAAATCTTTTAAAACAAAAAGGGTATTCAATTAATATCAACTCATTAAAGAAAATGGAGGGCATGCTTAAGTTAATGAATATGTTTCATTCATATATAATGCGTACACCCTGTGTATGTTCTATCCTATAGGAATTCTACTATAGGAATTCGATAGGAATTGAGTTGTTGTTATGGTAAGTTAACATGGTTCGTTATTAAACCATGGATTTGATTCACCAAATCCATCATTATTGTATACTCTTTGATAGATATAGCGCAACCCAAATCAATCCCTAATCCTTATTTTACAAGTTCTTAATAGGCCGCTTTCTTATTTTGAATGTAAATACCTAAATACTAAGAAAATTCTCTGTTGACAGCAATCTATGCTTCACAGTAGTATATATTTTGTATATCGAAGTCCTAGATAGGAAAGTAGAGTAGGGACAGATCCTCCACAAAAGGCGAAATGTATATGAAAAAAAAGATTGATTGAACTTTCCAACGGACTCATTCCATGAGTAAACGATTGAATGGGATTCGCTTGGGCAACGAAATCAAGTCCTCGTCCCCCTTTCTCTCTTATTGAATTAACTAATTCATTTCCTTTTGACTTTTGGATTTTTGGCTATTTTTTTGGATTTGATTTGGCATTATTCAACAAGAAAAAATTCGACAAATTCCTTTTTTTTTTGAAAATTATGTGATAATTATGAGAACCAATCCTACTACTTCTCGTCCCGGGGTTTCCACAATTGAAGAAAAAAGCATAGGGCGTATTGATCAAATTATTGGACCCGTGCTGGATATCACTTTTCCCCCGGGCAAGTTACCTTATATTTATAACGCTTTGGTAGTCAAGAGTAGAGACACTGCCGGTAAGCAAATTAATGTGACTTGTGAGGTACAACAATTATTAGGAAATAATCGAGTTAGAGCTGTAGCTATGAGTGCTACAGACGGGTTGATGAGAGGATTGGAAGTGATTGACACGGGAGCTCCTCTCAGTGTTCCAGTCGGTGGAGCTACTCTCGGACGAATTTTCAACGTTCTTGGGGAACCTATTGACAATTTGGGTCCTGTAGATATTAATGCAACATTCCCTATTCATAGATCTGCGCCTGCCTTTATCGAGCTAGATACGAAATTATCCATCTTTGAAACAGGTATTAAGGTGGTCGATCTTTTAGCTCCTTATCGACGTGGAGGAAAAATAGGACTATTTGGGGGGGCTGGAGTAGGTAAAACAGTACTCATCATGGAATTAATCAACAACATTGCTAAAGCTCATGGAGGCGTATCCGTATTTGGCGGAGTAGGGGAACGGACTCGTGAAGGAAATGATCTTTATATGGAAATGAAGGAATCCGGAGTAATTAATGAAAAAAATTTGGAGGAATCAAAGGTAGCTCTAGTCTATGGTCAAATGAATGAACCGCCGGGAGCTCGTATGAGAGTTGGTTTAACTGCCCTAACTATGGCAGAATATTTCCGAGATGTTAATAAGCAAGACGTGCTTCTATTCATCGATAATATCTTTCGTTTTGTTCAAGCAGGATCGGAGGTATCCGCCTTATTAGGGAGAATGCCCTCCGCAGTGGGTTATCAACCTACTCTTAGTACAGAAATGGGTTCTTTGCAAGAAAGAATTGCTTCTACAAAAAAGGGATCCATAACTTCGATCCAAGCAGTTTATGTACCTGCGGACGATTTGACCGACCCTGCTCCTGCCACAACATTTGCACATTTGGATGCTACTACCGTACTTTCCAGAGGATTAGCTTCCAAGGGTATTTATCCAGCAGTAGATCCTTTAGATTCAACCTCAACTATGTTACAGCCTCGGATCGTTGGCAACGAACATTATGAAACTGCGCAAAGAGTTAAGGAAACTTTACAACGTTACAAAGAACTTCAGGACATTATCGCAATTCTTGGGTTGGATGAATTATCAGAGGAGGATCGTTTAACTGTAGCAAGAGCACGAAAAATTGAACGTTTCTTATCACAACCGTTCTTTGTGGCAGAAGTTTTTACCGGTTCTGCAGGAAAGTATGTTGGTCTTGCAGAAACAATTAGGGGATTTCAACTAATCCTTTCCGGAGAATTAGACGGCCTACCCGAACAAGCTTTTTATTTGGTGGGTAACATCGATGAAGCTAGCACGAAAGCTATAAACTTAGAAGAGGAGAACAAATTGAAGAAATGAAATTAAATCTTTATGTACTAACTCCTAAGCGAATTATTTGGGATTGTGAAGTGAAAGAAATCATTTTATCTACTAATAGTGGCCAAATTGGCGTATTACCAAACCACGCCCCCATTAACACAGCTGTAGATATGGGTCCTTTGAGAATACGCCTCCTCAACGACCAATGGTTAACGGCGGTTCTGTGGAGCGGTTTTGCGAGAATAGTTAATAATGAGATCATCATTTTAGGAAATGATGCGGAACTGGGTAGTGACATTGATCCGGAAGAAGCTCAACAGGCACTTGAAATAGCCGAAGCTAACTTGAGTAGAGCTGAGGGTACGAAAGAGTTGGTTGAAGCGAAGCTAGCTCTCAGACGAGCTAGGATACGAGTCGAGGCTATCAATTGGATTCCCCCATCCAATTGAATACAATCCAATGGTTTAGTTGATACAAAGAAAAAGGGAAGAGGGGTAGAAAAAGTTATTAGATAGCGAAGCGAAGTAAGTCCAATGCTATCTAGTAATTTTTCTACCTACCTACCTACTATTGGATTTGAACCAATGACTCCCGCCGTATGAAAGCAATACTCTAACCACTGAGTTAAGTAGGCAATTTATCACCACAAAGGAAGACCCATTACTTCGATCGATTATAGATCGAATCCTTTTTATAAGCAATACTGCTCCGTTATTGGTATCTTATATAGTAAACAGATCAAAGGGATATCCTCTGGCATTAGAGAATATTCATCTTGACAAGAAATTATCTATATGTTAAGATATCTCTGACAAGGGCTATAGCTCAGTTCGGTAGAGCAACTCGCTTACACGTGCGCCAATGCTTTTCAAGGGAGCTTATTATGCAATGAACATAATTGATCTTATTGCAAAATCAATGTCTTACTTCATGGATTCGAGAGAATAGGAGAACAGTAGCCTGACAAACAGTCGGTTCAGTCCGATTCAGGTGCCAATTCAGGTGCCTAATCAAATAGAACCCTTATTGATTTGCTAGTTGATAAGGTAAATATCCAGCCCACTAAATGCTAGGCGTAATGAGGATAAGGGCCTCCAAAAAACTTCTTTTCGTTCTATGAACTTTAAGGTGTATGAAGTCTCATAGTCAACTCTTGCAGCGGAACGATAGAGACTCCATTTCACTTAGGTTGATTTAATTTAGGCCGGAGGCAGACCTAAGTCAAGGTAATCCTCCTTTGAAACACTTTGGTATTGCTCCTAGATAGATCATAATACAAATAATCAATCAGAGCACAGGGAGCCATCTCATTATCTTTCCGTAAAGAAAAACTATGGTGGACTAACTGATCTTTACATCAGTTGATGAAAGAGCCCAATGCAAAAAAATGCATGTTGGGTCTTTGAAACAGTTCGAATCATTTCGATAATAATCCGTTTGATCTGTTTTACCGAGAAGGTCTACGGTTCGAATCCGTATAGCCCTAATATGTCCTTTTTTTAGATTTTAGGATAGAGATCCTATGTTTCCTTTAGTATAGTTTTCATTTCCTCATTAGTACTTGTTTATAGACTGGACGGTCGCTTGCGCCATAGAATAGAGATAAAAGCATTACCACAGGTTCATTCATCGAAAATCTTAGAGACAGGAAAAGAAAAACGAATTTCTATCAAATCAATAGAAGGAAGGATCCCTTACCTGATTTGAATTCCATCCTCCTTCAAATAGGATATGCTCTAAGTCCCTAGACTTCCCTATAATAACTGCAATGATTTTCTCCATCTTGCGAATTCCTACTTTGTTTGAAGTATATTACTTTGCTTATATATACATTATCTAAATACATTATCTAAATCGATCTACTTTCTATAAAATAGAAAAATGGAAATAAAATCCAAAAATAAAGAAAGAGTAAATAAGAAAACAGAATATTCTGTCTCATAGTTCTGAAATAGAGTTCTTTATTTTTATAGTATTACTCCTCATTAGGCTGCATACATTAGTCATCCTATCTTAATTAGGTTCTAATTATAAATAGAATGGAAATCAAAAAGAAAGGGAGTCGGGATTCCATTGGATGAATCTTTAAAGAAGACAGGGCACAGAGGAAACAAAGGCTAAACTAAGTGCTTTCGTTTGAGCAAAACGGATTCTTGTTTCACCGAGGAAAAGAGAGAAGTTCTGGATAAATTGACAACGCTGACTTGAATTGACTAATTCAGTTCCGCCTATTCCACATTAATGGGAGTACATTTATGTTTCTGCTTCACGAATATGATATTTTTTGGACATTTCTAATAATAGCAAGCCTTATTCCTA